GATCGTCCAATTGGAAATGATAACAGAATGCATAGGTTGTTAGAAGAAGTTCTAACATGCATATACATATAGTATACCACCTAATTACCCTATTTCCTTTATGGGGAAGAAAGAAAATAAAGGAACCCGCAAATATTGGTAAAACTACAATTATTGTTAACCAAGGAAAGTTGTTCGTGGTAAAGACAAGATACACTTGGACCAAAAAAACCTGTGCCCAAAAATAATATATTTTTGGGCACAGGTTTTGGCGGTAAAAAAAAAAAAATGGACTCGAGTAAGGGTTTCTGTAACGTATTAATAAGCTATACCCATGCTGCGCGTTGTTTCATGCCATAAATAAACTCGAACACTCAAGAAATCTGTTGGGCAGGCGGATTCACATCTCTTACAACCGACACAATCCTCTGTTCTTGGAGCAGAAGCTATTTGTTTAGCTTTACATCCGTCCCAAGGTATCATTTCTAATACATCCGTGGGACAGGCTCGGACACATTGAGTACACCCGATACATGTATCATAAATCTTTACTGAATGCGACATTGGATCTATCCATTTTTGAACGTGATAAAGTTTCAATCTAGTAAATTGATAAATGAATTATATATTTAAATACTAGTACTAGATGAATCGATGAGTTCCCCGAGTTTTTTTAGTAATCTACTTATGGAATGGATTGACAGTGCCAAACTACTTTGATTTCTTATCTTTGTGATAACAGGAGCCTACCTTACGTAGCCAACATGCTAATTTGAATTTATTTATGAAAATTCTAAGTTATATGATAATATTACTTAAATTACTTATTCAACAAGTTCGATTGATTTATACGAGTTGATTTTCTATTACGATAAATTGATGAAACAATAGCGAGTCCAATAGCGGCTTCAGCAGCTGCAATAGCTATAACAAAAATGGAGAAAATGGCTCCTTTTAATTGACGACTATCAAAAAAATCAGAAAATGTTACAAAATTGAGATTAACCGCATTTAATATAAGTTCAAGACACATAAGAGCCCTAACCATATTTCGACTTGTAATCAATCCATATAGACCGACAGAAAATAAAAAGGCACTCAAAACAAGTACATGTTCGAGCATCATTAACTAACTCCTTATCAATCTCGATTCATTTCAATATGAACAACAATTTAACCAATTGGATTTACTAGTTGACTAGAATATAAAATAACGTAATGGAATAAAGGAATATATTGGGAATAGGTCGAACTAATAAAGAATTTCTATCTATTTTATATACAAAGTCAAATAGAAAAAGGAAATGCATGTGATAGCTCATATTTTTCCAGTTCTAAAGAGTTCTTATTGACGAGCTACAGCAATTGCGCCGATTAACGCAACTAAAAGAATTATTGAAATAAATTCAAATGGAATAAAAAAATCTGTTGATAAATGAATTCCAATTTGTTGACTATTACTTATAAGATCTTGCTCTATAATCTGGTTTGCTTTTGTAGTCCAAATAATACCGTACCATGACGTATCTGGAATAGTAGTAATTAGTGAAACAAAAATACTTGTACAGACCACGGAAGTTACTCCATCTCCCACGGTCCAAAGATGGAAATCTTTGGAATATTCTGAACCATTTATAAACATCACAGCAAAAATGATTAAAACATTGATGGCTCCTACGTAAATAAGGAGCTGCGCAGCAGCTACAAAATGGGAGTTCGATAGAATATAGAATAAAGATATACAAACAAAAACAAATCCTAACGAAAAGGCAGAATAAATGGGATTAGGAAGTAATACTACTCCCAGAGCCCCTAATATAAGACCCAATCCCAGAAAGACTAAAAGAAAATCATGTATTAGTCCAGGTAAATCCATTATATATAAAAAAAGAGATAAATAAATCAAAATCTTTCATAACTTTATTGACCCGGTCAGGAAAAAAGAGGTAACTCTACTTTTTATAATAGTTGTAAAAAAAAATTCTATTTTTCTGGATATGTAGATATAGTTATTGGCCTAATCTCTTGAAAGAGTAATTTGAATCTATATATTTTCAATTTCAAATACTCAATATAGACATAGAAATCTTTTTTTAATATAAATTAAAACATAATCAATATAATCGATATAATTATGAATATAATTGTAGTTATTGACCAAACAAAAACCGGCATTCTTTTAGATTAAAATGAGTTCTTAAGTTTTTATTTCAGGCAAATTTAAAATTGTTCGAATTGTGTAATCATCAATTACTGACATTGGTAACCGACCCAAAGCAATTTGATTATAATTCAATTCGTGACGATCATAAGTAGAAAGTTCATATTCTTCAGTCATAGATAAACAATTTGTTGGACAATATTCAACGCAATTACCACAAAATATACATATTCCGAAATCAATACTGTAATTAAGCAATCGTTTCTTTCTAATATCAGTTTCCAATTTCCAATCAACAACAGGCAGATCTATAGGACATACGCGAACACATACTTCACAAGCAATGCATTTATCAAATTC